TGATCATTTATCAAAGAACGACTCTGGTTATCAAATGATTGAACACCCGGGAGCAATTTACTTACGATATTTAGTTGACATTCATAAAAAGTGTCTAATGAATTATGAGTTCAATACATCCTGTTTAGCAGAAAGACGGATATTCCTTGCTCATTATCAGACAATCACTTATTCACAAACCCCGTGTGGGGCTAATAGTTTTCATTTCCCGTCTCATGAAAAACCCTTTTCGCTCCGCTTAGCCCTATCCCCCTCTAGGGGTATTTTAGTGATAGGTTCTATAGGAACTGGACGCTCCTATTTGGTCAAATACCTAGCGACAAACTCCTATGTTCCTTTGGTATTTCTGAACAAGTTCCTGGATAACAAGCCTAAAGGTTTTCTTATTGATGATATCGATATTGATGATAGTGACAATATTGATGATAGTGACGAGATTGATGCTAGTGACGATATCGATCTTGACCTCGATACGGAGCTGCTAACTCTGATGAATGCGCTAAATATGGATATGATGCCGGAAATAGACCGATTTTCTATCACCCTTCAATTCGAATTAGCAAAAGCAATGTCTCCTTGCATAATATGGATTCCAAACATTCATGATCTGGATGTGAATGAGTCGAATTACTTATCCCTCGGTCTATTAGTGAACTATCTATCCAGGGATTGTGAAAGATGTTCCACTAGAAATATTCTTGTTATTGCTTCGACTCATATTCCCCAAAAAGTGGATCCCGCTCTAATAGTTCCGAATAAATTAAATACATGCATTAAGATACGAAGGCTTCTTATTCCACAACAACGAAAGCACTTTTTCAATCTTTCATATACTAAGGGATTTCACTTGGAAAAGAAAATGTTCCATACTAATGAATTCGGGTCCATAACCGTGGGTTCCAATGCACGAGATCTTGTAGCACTTACCAATGAGGCCTTAGCGATTAGTATTACACAGAAGAAATCAATTATAGACACTAATACAATTAGATCCGCTCTTCATAGACAAACTTGGGATTTGCGATCCCAGGTAAGATCGGTTCAGGATCATGAGATCCTTTTCTATCAGATAGGAAGGGCTGTTGCACAAAATGTACTTCTAAGTAATTGCCCCATAGATCCTATATCTATCTATATGAAGAAGAAATCATGTAACGAAAGGGATTCTTATTTGTACAAATGGTACTTCGAACTTGGAACGAGCATGAAGAAATTAACGATACTTCTTTATCTTTTGAGTTGTTCTGCCGGATCGGTCGCCCAAGACCTTTGGTCTCTACCCGGACCCGATGAAAAAAATGGGATCACTTCTTATGGACTCGTTGAGAATGCTTCTGATCTAGTTCATGGCCTATTAGAAGTAGAAGGTGCTCTGGGGGGATCCTCACGGACAGAAAAAGATTGCAGTCAGTTTGATAATGATCGAGTGACATTGCTTCTTCGGCCCGAACCAAGGAATCCTTTAGATATGATGCAAAATGGGTCTTATTCTATCGTTGATCAGAGATTTCTCTATGAAAAATACGAATCGGAGTTTGAAGAAGGGGAAGTAGAAGGAGCCCTCGACCCGCAACAGATAGAAGAGGATTTATTCAATCACATAGTTTGGGCTCCTAGAATATGGCGCCCTTGGGGCTTTCTATTTTATTGTATCGAAAGGCCCAATGAATTGGGATTTCCCTATTGGGCCAGGTCATTTCGGGGCAAGCGGATCATTTATGATGAAGAGAATGAGCTTCAAGAGAATGATTCGGAGTTCTTGCAGAGTGGAACCATGCAGTACCAGACACGAGATAGATCTTCCAAAGAACAAGGCTTTTTTCGAATAAGCCAATTCATTTGGGACCCTGCAGATCCACTCTTTTTCCTATTCAAAGATCAGCCCCCTGTCTCTGTGTTTTCACATCGAGAATTCTTTGCAGATGAAGAGATGTCAAAAGGGCTTCTTACTTCCCAAACAGATCCTCCTACATCTATATATAAACGCTGGTTTATCAAGAATACGCAAGAAAAGCACTTCGAATTGTTGATTCATCACCAGAGATGGATTAGAACCAATAGTTCATTATCTAATGGATCTTTCCGTTCTAATACTCTATCCGAGAGTTATCAGTATTTATCAAATCTGTTCCTATCTAACGGAAGGCTATTGGATCAAATGACAAAGACATTGTTGAGAAAAAGATGGCTTTTCCCGGATGAAATGAAAATTGGAGTCATGTAACAGGAGAAGGGTTTCCCATTCCTTAGCCGGAAGGATAAAGGATATATGGTCATGAAATAAATAGGGAGTGGAACAGAATTGACTGGGTGGTAGAGTCGTGGAAACGCTTGTTTCTTCCAAATTTTGGACCTTAGCTCCATGGAACAATATGCTACTGCTGAAACATGGAAGAATTGAAATCTTGGATCAAAACACTATGTATGGATGTTATGAACTGCCTAAACAAGAATTCTTGAACAGCGAACACCCAGAGCCTATTACTCACTACATCAAAAA